TACATATACATTTTTTATTTATTGTAAAATTTATTTAAATTGGTTTAATAAATATATATATTTATATTTATCTATAAACATATATATATATATATATATAAATAGATATTAAAAATTTAATATTAATATATAATTTAAATATAATTTTATATTTATAAATTTTATTTAATATATTAATATTAATTTGTTATATTCAATTCGAATTATAATTGTTTATATTTTTTCTTAATATTTAAATTTAATATTAGAAAAATTTTTTTATATACTAGATAAAATTATTAAAAATTTAATAATTTATATATAATAAAATTTTATTATTATTATTATTATTATAAATTTAAAATGAATATTATTAATAAAAATAATAATTAATATATATATAATAAAATTAAAATTTAATATAAAATAAATTATATATATAAAAAAAAAAAAAAAAAAAGTTCTATGCGAAAAATTGTATATATAGATAAAATTTTATGATTTTACAAATTTATTTATAGTTTATTTTACATATAAATTTTAGTATGAATTTTTAATTATTTTAATAATAATTATTTATTTATTAGTAGTAATTAATATTAAAAATTTAAGAAATTAAGATTTAGTAATATTAAAATTAATAACAAATTTTGTGCCAGCAGTTGCGGTTATACAAAAATTAAAATAAATTTTTTTAGTTTAAAATAAATTAATAATAATTTAAATTAAATATTAAATTTTTAAGTGAAATTTTAATTTAATTAAAATTTATTTTTTATTATTGAATTGGTAAATTTTAAATATAAACTAGGATTAGATACCCTATTATTGAAAATTTAATTAAAGATACTAAAATATTAAATTTTAATCATTGAAACTTAAATAATTTGGCGGTATTTTAGTTCATTTAGAGGAATCTGTTTAATAATTGATAATCCACGATTAAATTTACTTAATTTAAAATTTTATATATCGTTGTTAAAAAAATATTTTTAAATAAAAATAATATTTAAAAATTAAAATATAAATTTAATTCAGATCAAGATATAGATTATAATTAAGAATATAATGGATTACAATAAATTAATTTAAATGAATTTTATTTTGTAATAAGTAAATGAAGGTGGATTTAAATGTAATTTTATTTATTTTATTATAATGATTAAAAATTAAAATATGTACATATTGCCCGTCGCTTTCATTTAAAAATTGGAATAAGTCGTAACAAAGTAGAGGTACTGGAAAGTGTTTCTGGAAAGAACAAATTAGAGCTTGTTTTTAAGTATTTCATTTACATTGAAAAGAAATTATTTATTTAATTAATTTGAGGGGGATAAATTAATAATAAAAATAATAATAAAAATAATTTTAAATTTAATATATATATATATTTTAATGGGGGTTAAAGTATAATTTATAGAAAAAAATTTAAAGTTTTATAGTGAATAGTATTGTAAAATAAATTTGAAATAAAATAAAAATAAATCATTTAAAAGTAAATTTAATTTGTTGTATCTTGTGTATCAGAGTTTATTAATAATATTTTTTAAAAAAAAAAATCTCGAATTTAAAGGAGATAATTAATTATAAAAGTTATTGTGGCATAAATATTTAAAATAATTAATTAGAAATGAAATGTTAATCGTCTTTTAATATATCTAGTTTTTTTAGAAATAAATTTAATTTAGAATTTTTTTTTATTTTTAAAGTTAATATTAACTTTAAAAATAAAAAAATTTAATAAATTAAGGGATAAGCTTTAATTTAAATTTTTATAATAAAATTTTAAATAAAATATTAAAATTTTTAAAATTTATATTGTTTATAAATTATAATTTTTTATAAAAAATTTTGTAAAATCATAAAATTTAAAATAATAATTTAAATTTTTATAAAAAAATATTTTATAATTTATTAAAAATAAATATAATGATAAAATTAGTATAATTATAATATGTGTGTATATATTATTAATAAATTAAAACTTAAAAAAAAGGAATTCGGCAAAAATTTATATTCACTTGTTTATCAAAAACATGTCTTTTTGATTATAATTTAAAGTCGGATCTGCCCACTGATTAATTATTAAAGGGCTGCAGTATATTGACTGTACAAAGGTAGCATAATCATTAGTCTTTTAATTGAAGACTTGTATGAATGATTTGATGAAATATAAACTGTCTCTTTTTTATAATTAAAATTTAATTTTTTAGTAAAAAAGCTTAAATGATTTTAAAAGACGAGAAGACCCTATAGAGTTTTATATTTAAATATTATTTTTATTTTTTATTAAATTATTAATAAAAATTTATTTTAATATTTTATTGGGGTGATAAAGAAATTTAATTAACTTTTTTTTTTAATGACATTTATTTATGATAATTTGATCCATAATTTATGATTAAAAGAAAAAATTACCTTAGGGATAACAGCGTAATTTTTTTTTTTAGGACAAATAAAAAAAAAAGTTTGCGACCTCGATGTTGGATTAAGATAAAATTTAAATGCAGAAGTTTAAAATTTTTGATCTGTTCGATCATTAAAATCTTACATGATCTGAGTTCAAACCGGTGTAAGCCAGGTTGGTTTCTATCTTTAAATAATTAAAATATTTTAGTACGAAAGGATTAAATATTTAAAATAAATTTTATCAAAATGAATTTTATTAATTAATTAATTATAATTAGCTATTTTGACAGATAAATGTAATGATTTTAGAAGTCATAAATATATAATTAATTATATATATAGTAATGATGATAATAATAGATTATTTTAATATTTTAATTGGGATTTTAATTTTAATTATTGGAGTTATAGTTGGAGTTGCTTTTTTAACTTTATTGGAACGTAAAATTTTAAGATATATTCAAATTCGTAAAGGTCCTAATAAAGTTGGATTTATAGGATTATTGCAACCTTTTGCAGATGCTTTAAAATTATTAAGAAAAGAACAAATATATTTGAATAATTCAAATTATTTATCTTATTATTTTTCTCCTATTATGAGATTAATTTTGTCATTAATATTATGAATGATGATTCCTTATTTTTTTCAATTAATTAATTTTAATTTAGGGGTATTATTTTTTTTTTGTTGTACTAGTTTAGGTGTTTATGCTGTTATAGTAGCGGGTTGAGCTTCTAATTCAAATTATTCATTATTAGGGGGTTTACGTTCAGTTGCTCAAACTATTTCTTATGAAGTTAGTTTAAGATTAATTTTAATATCTTGTGTTATTATGATTATAGATTTTAATTTATTAATATTTAAATTTTATCAAGAATTAGTTTGATTTATTTTTTTAATATTGCCTTTAAGAATATGTTGAATGTCATCAAGATTAGCTGAAACTAATCGAACTCCTTTTGATTTTGCAGAAGGGGAAAGAGAATTAGTTTCAGGATTTAATGTTGAATATAGAAGAGGTGGATTTACTTTAATTTTTTTATCAGAATATTCTAGAATTTTATTTATAAGATTATTATTTAGAATTATGTATTTAGGTGGTTATGAATTAAGTTTAATATTTTATTTAAAAATGATTTTTATTTCTTTTGTATTTATTTGAGTTCGAGGAACTTTACCTCGTTATCGTTATGATAAGTTAATATATTTATCTTGAAAAATTTATTTACCACTTTCTTTAAATTTTTTATTATTTTTTATTGGAATTAAAATTTATTTAATTTAATAATATATTTTTAGTATAAATTAATAGAATATTTAATTCTTTCTTAAGTTTTCAAAACAAATGCTTTAACAAGCTCATTAATTAAAAATTAAAAATTAATTTATCTCATAATTTATTAATAAAAGGATTAATAATAAAATATGAAAAATATAAAATTGTTAATAATTGTCCTGTTAAAATATAAGGTGTTTCTACTGGTCGTGCTCCAATTCATGTTAATAAAATTACTGTTGTTACTATTGATCAGAATATAATTTGGTTAATTGGATAAAATTGAATTCCTTGAATTTTTTTATTAAAAGTAAATGGAAGAATAATTAAAATTAAAATTGATATTACTAAAGCAATAACTCCTCCTAATTTATTTGGAATTGATCGTAAAATAGCGTAAGCAAATAAAAAATATCATTCAGGTTGAATGTGAACAGGAGTTACAAGAGGATTTGCTGGAATAAAATTATCAGGATCTCCTATTAAATAAGGATTAGTTAAAATTAATAATAATAATAATAAAATGAAAATAATAGCTCCAATTAAATCTTTAAAAGTAAAAAATGGATGAAATGGAATTTTATCTAAATTTCTATTAATTCCTAAAGGATTGTTAGATCCTGTTTGATGAAGAAATAATAAATGAATTATAGTTAATATTAAAATAATAAAAGGAAGTAAAAAATGAAAAGAATAAAATCGAGTTAATGTGGCATTATCAATAGCAAATCCCCCTCAAATTCATTGAACTAATATAGTTCCTAAATATGGAATAGCTGATAATAAATTAGTAATTACAGTTGCCCCTCAAAATGATATTTGTCCCCAAGGTAAAACATAACCTATAAATGCTGTTGCTATTAAAATAAATAAAATAATAATTCCTACTATTCATGTGTATTTAAAATTAAATGATTCATAATAAATTCCTCGACCAATATGAAGATAAATACAAATAAAAAAAAAGGAAGCTCCATTAGCATGTAGGGTTCGAATTAATCATCCATAATTAACATTTCGACAAATATAATTTACACTATAAAATGCTAATTCAATATTAGCTGTATAGTATATAGTTAAAAATAATCCTGAAATAATTTGAATAATGAGACATAAAGCTAATAATGATCCGAAATTTCATCATATTGAAATATTAGAAGGAGTGGGCAAATCAATTAAAGAATTATTAATAATTTTAAAAATTGGGTGAGTTTTTCGTAAAGGTTTGAATTTATTTATCATTAGTAAGATCGAAGAGGACCAAAAAAAATATTTGTAATTTTAACTACTGCAATTAAAGTAATTAATAAATAAATAATTATTAATATTATTAAAAAAAATGTTTGATTATTATAAAGTTTAGTTAAATTAATACAATTTTCATTATTAAAAAATAATATTGAATTAAATATATTATTTATTTCTTGTATATTGTAAAAATTTATTCAATTTAAATTATTTATTAATAAAGTTCTTAATATTAAAATAAATACAAAAGAAATAATATAAAATAATTTTAATTTGAAAGAAATAGAAAATAATTCATTAGAGGCAATTCTTGCTACATAAATAAATAAAACTAATAATCCTCCTAAAAAAGTTAAAAATAAAATATATGAAAATCAATATGTATTATAAATTATTCCTGAAATTAAGCAAATTAAGAAAGTTTGTAATAAAATCATAAGTCCTATAGATAAAGGATGTTTTAAATATAATATAATAAAAGATAAAAATATTATTGTTAATGATAAGATTATTTTAATAATTTCAAAGAATAGTTTATATAAAATAATAATTTTGGAGATTATTGATAAAGAGTTTCTTTTTCTTTGAAGTTTTTAAAATAAATATTTAATTTTGATTTACAAGACCAATGTTTTAATTAAACTATAAAAACTAATGATAAATATATGAATAATTATTTTTTTAATGTTTTTAGTTGGTAATATAATTTTTGTTTCTAAACATAAACATTTATTAATTATATTATTAAGATTAGAGTTTATTGTTTTAAGAATATATTTATTATTAATATTATATTTAATTATAATTGAATTTGATATATATATATTAATAGTATTTTTAGTATTTTCAGTTTGTGAGGGAGCTTTAGGTATTTCAATTTTAGTTTCTATAATTCGAACTCATGGTAATGATTATTTTCAAAGTTTTAATTTATTATAAATTAATGATAAAATTTTTATTAATATTATTATTTATAATTCCTTTATGTTTTAAAAAAAATATATTTTGATTGGTTCAAATATTATTATTTATAATAATGTTTTTATTTATAAATTTAACAATTAGAATTATATTTTATTGTAATTTATCTTATATAATAGGTTGTGATATAATTTCTTATGGATTAATTTTATTAAGCATTTGAATTTGTTCTTTAATAATTATAGCAAGAGAAAAGTTATATAAATATATTTATTATATTGAATTTTTTCTTTTTAATATAATTTTTTTAATGATTATATTATATTTAACTTTTTCTACAATAAATTTATTTATATTTTATATATTTTTTGAAGGAAGATTAATTCCTACTTTATTATTAATTATTGGATGAGGGTATCAACCAGAACGAATTCAAGCTGGCATATATCTTTTATTTTATACTTTATTTGTTTCTTTACCTTTATTAATAGGAATTTTTTATATTTTTAATGAAATAAATTGTATAATATTTTATTTTATAAAATTTTATGATTATAATTTATTTTTATTATATTTGTCAATAATTTTAGCTTTTTTAGTTAAAATACCTATATATTTTGTTCATATATGATTACCAAAGGCACATGTTGAAGCTCCAGTTTCAGGATCTATAATTTTAGCTGGTATTATATTAAAATTAGGGGGTTATGGTCTTTTACGAGTTTTAATATTTATACAAAATGTAGCATGTAAAATAAATTTTATTTGAATTATTATTAGTTTAGTGGGCAGATTTTATATTAGATTAAAATGTTTATGTCAAGTTGATATAAAATCATTAATTGCTTATTCATCTGTTGCTCATATAGGATTAGTAATTGGGGGAATTATAACAATAAATTATTGAGGATATATAGGATCTTATACATTAATAATTGGTCATGGATTATGTTCTTCTGGAATATTTTGTTTAGCTAATATTAATTATGAGCGATTAAATAGACGAAGATTATATATAAATAAGGGTATAATAAATTTTATACCTTCTTTAAGATTATGGTGATTTTTACTTTTATCAGCAGCTATAGCTGCTCCTCCTTCATTAAATTTAATTGGGGAAATTAGATTAATTAATAGATTAGTAAGATGATCTTGAATATCAATAATTATATTAATAATAATTTCTTTTTTTAGAGCTAGTTATAGTTTATATCTTTATTCTTATTCTCAACACGGTAAATATAATTTAGGATTATATAGTTTTTATACTAGTGTGTCTCGTGAATATTTATTGTTAATATTGCATTGATTACCTTTAAATATTATAGTATTGAAAATTAATTATTTTATGGTTTGATTTTAATTTAAGTAATTTAAAAAAAAAATATTAATTTGTGGAGTTAAAAATATGAAATATCATCTTAAATTATTAATAAAAATTTTTCTATTTGTTTTATTAGATTTTTTTTTTTATTTATATTTATATTATTAAATTTTTTTATGATAATATATTTTATATTTAATAATATTGTAATTTTTATAGAGTGAGAATTAGTTTCTTTAAATTCTACTAATATTACTATATCTTTATTATTAGATTGAATATCTTTATTATTTATAATATTTGTTAGATTAATTTCTTCTTCTGTTATTTATTATAGAAAAAGATATATGTCTTTAGAATTAAATTTAAATCGATTTATTATTTTAGTTTTATTATTTATTATATCTATAATTTTGTTAATTATTAGCCCAAATATTATTAGTATTTTATTAGGTTGAGATGGTTTAGGTTTAGTTTCTTATTGTTTAGTTATTTATTATCAAAATTTTAAATCTTATAATGCTGGTATATTAACAGCATTAATAAATCGAGTTGGTGATGTATTTATTTTAATAATTATTTCTTGAATATTAAATTATGGAAGTTGAAATTATATTTTTTATTTAAATTTTATGAGAAATGATTATAGAATAAGAATTATTGGTAGAATAATTATTATTGCAGCTATAACAAAAAGAGCTCAAATTCCTTTTAGATCTTGATTACCAGCAGCTATAGCTGCTCCTACCCCAGTTTCGGCTTTAGTTCATTCATCTACTCTAGTTACTGCTGGAGTATATTTATTAATTCGATTTAATAATTTATTAGTAGATATGATAATTTTAAAAATATTATTATTATTATCAGGTTTAACAATATTTATAGCTGGAATTTCTGCTAATTATGAATTTGATTTAAAAAAAATTATTGCTTTATCAACATTAAGACAATTAGGGTTAATAATAAGAATTTTAAGAATAGGATTACCTGATTTGGCTTTTTTTCATTTATTAAGACATGCTATATTTAAAGCTTTATTATTTATATGTGCTGGGGTAATTATTCATTTAATAAATGATAATCAAGATATTCGAATAATAGGAGGAATAAGTTTATATATTCCAATAACTTCTTTATGTATAAATATTTCTAATTTAGCATTATGTGGAATTCCTTTTTTAGCTGGATTTTATTCAAAAGATTTAATTTTAGATATAGTTATAATAAGAAATTTAAATATATTAATTTTTTATTTATATTATTTTTCTACAGGATTAACTGTTTTTTATACTATGCGTTTATTAATATATTTAATATTAAATGATTATAATATACTTTCTATTTATAATTTATATGATGAAGATTATATTATATTGAAAAGAATATTAATATTATTATTTATAAGAATTATTGTTGGTAGTATACTAAGATGAATTATTTTTTCTTATCCTTATATAATTTATCTTCCTATAAATTTAAAATTAATAGTTTTATATGTAAGATTTATTGGATTAATTATAGGATATTTAATTAGAAATATAGAAATTTATTCTATTAATAAATTTTTATTTATATATAAATTAAGATTATTTTTAAGTTTAATATGATTTATACCTAATTTATCTACTTATGGTATAAATTATTATTTTTTAAATTTAAGACGATGTTTAATAAAAAATATTGATATAGGATGAAGAGAATTATATAGAGGTCAAGGTATAATAAAAATTGTAAAAAATTATTCTATAATTAATATTTTACTACAAATAAATAATATAAAAATTTATATGTTTAGATTTATTTTATGAATAATATTTATATTTATTATATTAATTATTATATATTAATATTTAAATAGCTTAAAAAGAGTATAATATTGAAGATATTAAGGTGATTATTTAAATCTTTAAATATATTTATAAAAATATTTATTTTATTACTACAATGAAAATGTAGGGTTTTAATTAAACTATATAAATAGAAATATTAATGATTTTAAACACTATAAATTAAGTTAGCAGCTTAATTAATTATATTTCTTTAATTGGAATTTAAATTCAATAGTATCATTAACAGTGATAAACCTCTTATTTGGTTTCAATTAATAAATAAGGAGTAGTTAACTCTTTCTTTTAAGTCGAAATTAAATGCATAAATTAATGCTTCTTATTTAAGATAAATTAATATAATTAATATTTTTTGAATGCAAGTCAAAAGTTTTATTTAAACTATAATCCTGATTTATTAATTTGTTCAATTTAATATATTTTGATTTCATTCATGATATAAACCAATTAATAAAATAATAATAAAAAAAAAACTAGTTTTAGTTCAAATAATTAAATTAACTATTTTAAAAGTGCAAATTATAGGGAAAATTAATGCAATTTCTACATCAAAAATTAAGAAAATAACAGTAATTAAAAAAAAATGTAAAGAAAATGGATTACGAGCAAAAGATTTAGGGTCAAATCCACATTCAAATGGGGAACATTTTTCTCGATCTTTAAATGATTTTTTAGATAAAATTATTGATAAAATTATAATAACATTAGAAATAATAATAATAATGAATGATAATATAATAATTGTAATAATTATTTATATTAAAATTTTTAAACTTTTTGATTGGAAGTCAAATATACTAATTATATTATATAAATAATTAATTACCTCATCAATAAATAGAGATATATAAAAATAATCATACTACATCAACAAAATGTCAATATCATGCTGCTGCTTCAAATCCAAAATGATGTTTGTTAGAAAAATGATTAAATAAATGTCGAATTAAACATGTTAATAAAAATAATGTCCCAATAATTACATGAAGACCATGAAATCCTGTTGCTATAAAAAATGTTGATCCATAAATTCTATCGGCAATAGTGAAAGGAGCTTCATAATATTCATAGGCTTGTAAAATAGTAAAATAAATTCCTAATATAATAGTAATTATTAGTCTTTGTTTAGTTTGTGAAAAATTATTTTCTATTAATGCATGATGAGCTCAAGTTACAGTAACACCTGAAGTAATTAAAATAATAGTATTTAATAGGGGAATTTGAAAGGGATTAAAAGGAATAATATTAGCAGGAGGTCAAATAGCTCCAATTTCAATATTTGGGGAAAGTCTTCTATGAAAAAATGCCCAAAAAAAAGAAATAAAAAAAAATACTTCAGAAATAATAAATAAAATTATTCCTCAACGTAATCCATTTAAAACAGAAATTGTATGTTTACCTTGAAAAGTTCCTTCACGACAAATATCTCGTCATCATTGATATATTGTAAGAATAATAATAAAATATCCTAAAATTAAAAGATTTATGTTAAAATTATGAAATCAGTTTACTAAACCAGTAACAAAAGTTATAGTTCCAATTGCTCCTGTTAAAGGTCAAGGACTATAATCAACTAAATGATAAGGGTGATTTATTATTGACATTAATTAACTTCTCTAGAATATAAAGTACTTAAAATAGAAATTACATATGATTGAATAATAGCAACAGCAGTTTCAAGAGTTAATAATAAAATTTGTGTAATAATTAAAAATAAAATTAAATAATTTGGTATATTGATACCTGTACTTCTTAGGAGAGTTAATAGTAAATGACCTGCAATTATATTTGCAGTTAATCGAACAGCTAATGTACCTGGACGAATAAGATTACTAATTGTTTCAATTAAAACTATAAAAGGTATTAAGATACTAGGAGTTCCTTGAGGAATTATGTGGATAAATATATGTTGTGAATTATTAATTCATCCATAAAATATAAATCTTAATCATAAAGATAAAGTAATAGATAAAGAAATTGTTAAATGACTAGTTCTAGTAAAAATATACGGAAATAATCCTAAAAAATTATTAAATAATACAAAAGAAAAAAGTGAAATAAAAATAAATGTTGATCCATTAAATCTATTAGGTCCTAATAAATTTTTAAATTCTAAATGAAGTTTATTGATAATTATATTTCATAAAATAAATTGTCGATTTGGAATTAGTCAAAAAGAATATGGAATAAATATTAATCCTAAAAAAGTTCTTAATCAATTAAAAGAAATATTAAATAAATTAGTTGAAGGATCAAAAATAGAAAATAAATTAGCTATCATTTTCAATTTATATAATTATTTAATTTTTTAGAAAAATTATTAATTTTAGGGGTTTTATTATAAAAAATATAATAATTTATAATATTAAATAGAATAAAAATAAAAATAAAAATAATAAAGGAAAGTATTCAATTAATAGGTATTATTTGAGGAATAAAAGAATATTATATAAAATAATAATTTAAATTTGACATATTTATGTTATAAATTAACTAATTCTTTATTTATAATTTAAAATTTAAATTAATTCATTAGAAGTAATTGTTAATTTACTATAAAATGGTTTAAGAGACCAGTACTTACTTTCAGTCATCTAATGATGAATAATTATTAATTCAATTAATAAAATTTTTAATTGAAATACTTTCAATTACAATAGGTATAAATCTATGATTTGCTCCGCAAATTTCTGAACATTGACCATAATATAGTCCAGGACGATTAATAAAAAAATTAGTTTGATTTAATCGTCCTGGATTTGCATCAACTTTAATTCCTAAGGAAGGGATTGTTCAAGAATGAATAACATCTGTTGCAGTAATTAAAATACGAATTTGATTATTTATAGGAATAACAATTCGATTATCTACATCTAATAATCGAAAATTATTTTTATTATCAGGTTGAATTATATAAGAATCAAATTCAACATTATAAAAATCTGAATATTCGTAGCTTCAATATCATTGGTGACCAATTGATTTTAATGTTATTAAAGGATTATTTAGTTCATCTAATAAGTATAGTAAACGAAGGGATGGTAAAGCAATAAAAATTAAAGTAATTGCAGGAAGAATAGTTCAAATTATTTCAATTATTTGTTCTTCTAATAAAAATCGATTAATATATGAATTAAAAAATAGTATAATTATTAAATAACTAACTAAAATAGTAATTATCAATAAAATTACTAATGTATGATCATGAAAAAAAATAATTTGTTCTATTAAAGGAGAAGCACTATTTTGTAAATTTAAATTAGATCATGTTGCCATTTCTAAAAAAAGGATAATCCTTTATAGATGGGGTTTAAATCCATTACATATAGTCTGCCATATTAGAAATTTCTTAAAATAGGTAATTCATTATAAGAATGTTCAGCAGGGGGTATATTTTGGAATCATTCAATAGATGATGCTATATTTAAAGGAAATAAAATAATTCGTTGATTTAATATAGATTCTCAAATAATTATTATTATTATTATTATAGAAAATAATGAAATATAAGACCCAAAAGATGAAATAATATTTCAAGAAATATAACTATCAGGATAATCAGAATATCGTCGAGGTATTCCTGCTAATCCTAAAAAATGTTGAGGAAAAAATGTTAAATTAACTCCTAAAAATATAGAAATAAATTGAATTTTTAATAAATAAGGATTAAGATTAAGACCTGTAAATAAAGGATATCAATGAATGAAACCTCCAAAAATAGCAAATACAGCCCCTATAGAAAGAACATAGTGAAAATGTGCTACTACATAATAAGTATCATGTAAAGTAATATCAATTGAAGAATTAGCTAAAATTACTCCTGTTAATCCTCCAACTGTAAATAAAAATACAAATCCTAATCTTCATAATATAGATGGTCTATAATTAATTTGTGTTCCATGAAGAGTAGCTAATCAACTAAAAATTTTAATACCTGTTGGTACAGCAATAATTATAGTTGCTGAAGTAAAATAAGCTCGAGTATCGATATCTATACCTACTGTAAATATATGATGAGCTCATACAATAAATCCTAATAAACCAATAGCTATTATAGCATAAATTATACCTAAACATCCAAAAGTTTCCTTTTTCCCACTTTCTTGAGAAATAATATGAGAAATTATCCCAAATCCTGGTAAAATAAGAATATAAACTTCTGGATGACCAAAAAATCAAAATAAATGTTGATAAAGAATAGGATCTCCTCCTCCCGCAGGATCAAAAAATGAAGTATTTAAGTTTCGATCAGTTAAGAGTATGGTAATAGCACCGGCTAAAACTGGCAAAGAAAGAAGAAGTAAAAGAGCTGTAATTCCTACTGCTCAAACAAATAAAGGTATTTGATCAAAAGATAAATTTCTGATTCGTATATTAATAATTGTGGTAATAAAATTAATTGCACCTAAAATTGAGGAAATTCCAGCTAAATGTAATGAGAAAATTGCTAAATCAACAGAGGATCCTTGATGTGCAATATTAGCTGAAAGAGGGGGATATACTGTTCAACCAGTTCCTGAACCGTTTTCTACAACTCTTCTAGAAATAAGAAGAGTTAAAGAAGGGGGTAAAAGTCAGAAACTTATATTATTTATTCGGGGGAAAGCTATATCTGGAGCTCCGAGTATAAGAGGAACAAGTCAATTTCCAAATCCTCCAATTATAATAGGTATAACTATAAAAAAAATTATAATAAAAGCATGAGCTGTTACAATAGTATTATAAATTTGATCATCTCCGATTAAAGATCCTGGATTACCAAGTTCTGTTCGAATTATTATTCTTAATGATGTTCCTACTATTCCTGCTCAAATTCCAAAAATAAAATATAAAGTTCCAATATCTTTATGATTAGTTGAATATAGTCATTTTCGCTAAAATAATAAAAAAAAAATAAAATGGCTGAGGTTATAAGCAATAAATTGTAAATTTATTTACGAGAATTTCTCTTTTATTATTTAGTTTTATATTCATATAATGATTTAAAATTGCAAATTTTAAGGTGTAAAAATAGAAATTACTAAGGCTTAAAGAAATTTCTTTATAAATAATTTTGAAGATTATTAGTTTAATTTTAACTTAAAACCTTAGATAAAAAAAAAAGTTCTAAGTAATAATCCTATAATTGAAATAAATCTAAAAAATATAATAAAAGAAAAATATTTATTTTTAATATAAATTTTAAATCATTTTATTTTTAGATAATTAAATAAAATACAAGAATAAATAATACGAATATAAAAAAATAATGTGATTAATCTTATTAAAATAAATACAAAAGAAATAATATAAAATTTATTTATAATTATAAAATTAATTACAATTCATTTAGGAAAAAATCCTAGGAAAGGGGGTAATCCTCCCATAGAAAGAAAATTAATTAATATTAAGAATTTAATGAAAAAATTTATATTAAAAATAAATAATTGATTAATAAAATAAATATTTAAAATATAAAAAGAAAAACATATAATACTAATTAAAAATGAATAAATAAAAAAATATATTATTCATAAATATTCACTAATTATGATAGAAAGTATTATTCAACCTAAATTATTAATAGAAGAAAAAGATATTAATTTTCGTAATGAAGTTTGATTAATACCTCCAATAGCTCCAACAATAGTATTAATTATTATGATTAATATTAAGAAATTTTTATTTAAATAATATGATAATAAAATTATGGGGGTAATTTTTTGTCAAGATATTAAAATAAAACAATTTAATCAAGATAATCCTTCAATAATATTAGGAAATCAAAAATGAAATGGAACTGAACCTATTTTTATTATCATTGAAGAATTTATTAAAATAGAAAATAAATAATTAATTTCAAAATTTTTTAATAAAATTAATTTTAATAGAATAGAAAATAAAAAATTAATAGAAGCAATAGTTTGAATTAAAAAATATTTTAAAGATGCTTCTGATGATATTAAATTATTGGAATTGGAAATAAGAGGAATAAATCTTAATAAATTAATTTCTAAACCAATTCAACAACCTATTCAAGAATTAGAAGAAATGGAAATTAAAGTTCTAAAAATAAGAATAAATATAAAAAGTATATTATTAGAGTTTATATTAAATTTAATTAAAAATATTATTAATAAAATAAATTAAAAATTTATTATAATAAATTAATAATAATTTTAAATATATTTTAGTGTAAGATGCACAATAATTTTTGATATTATTAGATATAGTTTAATTCTATAAAATATAATAAAAAAAATAATAAAGGTAAGAATGTTACATTATTTAACCTATCAGATTAATCCTTTTATCAGGCACTTTATTTTAAAAAAAAGGAATACTTTATATTTGGGGTATGAACCCAAAAGCTTATAATTTAGCTTATTTTTAA